TGTTAGTAACCCAATCCTTTTTTAGAAAAAAGATTCTATTACCCTTCTTAATAATAGTTAAAAATATCGTCCGTATACTAGTATTTCAATTTCCCGAATGGTCCGAGGATTTAAAGGATTGGAATAGAGAAATGCATGTTAAATGTACTTATAATGGCGTTCAATTATCAGAAACAGAATTTCCGAAAAACTGGCTAATAGACGGTATTCAGATAAAGATCCTATTTCCTTTTCGTCTGAAACCGTGGCACAAATCTAAGCTACAAGAACCTTATAATGATCCGGTGAAAAAGAAAAGAAACAGACAAAAAAATGATTTTTGTTTTTTAACGGTTTGGGGATTGGAAGCCGAACATCCCTTTGGCTCTCCCCGAAAACAACCTTCGTTTTTTGAACCTATTTTTAAAGAACTCAAAAAAAAAAATAAAAAATTGAAACAGAAGTGTTTTCTGGTTCTAATAATTTTAAATGAAAGAACAAAATTTTTTCTAAATGTTTCAAAAGAAACAAAAAAATGGTTTATTAAAAGCATTCTAGTTATAAAAGAAATAGTAAAAGAACTCACAAAAATAAACCCAATTATATTATTTGGATTGAAAGAAATAGAAATATCTCAATTAAGTGAAACTAAAAAAGAAAACGATTCAATAATAAATAATCAGCTAATTCATGAATCGGTTAGTAAAATTCGATCTACGGATTGGACAAATTATTCATTAACAAAAAAAAAAATAAAAAATCTGACTGATAGAACAAACACAATCCTAAATCAAATAGAAAAAAAAAAAAAAGAAAAAAAAAAGAGATTTATAATCCCAGATATATATATTAGTTCTAACCAAAATGGTTATGATGATAAAAGATTCGAACCGCCAAAAAATATTTGGCAGATATTAAAAAGAAGAAATGCTCGACTAATCCGTAAATCACATTATTTTATAAAATTTTTTCTCGTTGAAAGGATATACATAGATATCTTTTTATCCATCATTAATATTCCCAATATCAACGCACAACTTTTTAGGGAATCAACAAAAAAAATTCTTACTAAATACATTTACAATAAGAAAGATATTTACAATAATGAAACAAACCAAGAACGAGTTTATAAAATAAATCAAAGTCTAATTCACTTTATTTCGACTATAAAAAAGTCACTTTCGAATATTAGGAATAAAAGCACACAGCCCTTTTTTGACTTATCTTACTTGTCACAAGCATATGTATTTTACCAATTATCACAACCCCCAGCCTTTAACTTATATAAGTTAAGATCCGTTTTTCAATATAATGGAACGTCTTTTTTTCTTAAAAATGAAATAAAGGATTTTTTTGTTGGAACACAGAAACTATTTCATTCCGAATTAAGACATAAGAACCCCCGAAAGTCTGGAATGAATCAACGGAAAAAAGGGTTTTGGTTAAAGGGTCATTATCAATATGATTTATCTACGATTAGATGGTCTAGATTAGTACAACAAGAATGTAGAAATAGGGTCAATCAACACTCTATAGACCAAAATCAACATTTAAAGAAATGTGATTCATATGAAAAAAATCCATTAATTGACTACGAAAAACAAAAAAAATTTGAAGCGGACTCATTACCAACTAAAAAAGAAAATTTTAAAAAACAATATAGATATGATCTTTTATCCTATAATTTTATATCACCTAAATCTATTAATTATGAATATACGAAGAACCCGTCTATTTATGGATTACCATTACAAGTAAATAAAAACCAAGATATTTTTTATAATTATAGCACACATAAACGAAAAATATTTAACGTGCCGGGGGGTATCCCTATCAATAATTCTCGAGTCGAAGATAATATTATACATATGGAGAAAAATCCGGATAGAAAATTTTTTGATTGGATAATTCTCGATTTTTGTCTTAGAAAGAAGGTCGATATTGAGGCCTGGATCAATATTGACACCAATAGTAATAAATATACTAAGACTAGTAAGACTCGGACGAATAATTATCAACAAGTTGAGAAGATCGACACGAAAGGTCTTTTTTATCCCACGATTCATCAAAATAAAGAAAGCAACCTATCCAATTCAAAAAAAAAACTTTTTGATTGGATGGGAATGAATGAAGAAATACGAAGTTGTCCCATATCGACTCTGGAACTTTGGTTCTTCCCAGAATTTTTGATACTTTATAATGCATATAAGATTAAACCGTGGGCCATACCAATCAAATTAATTCTTTTAAATTTGAATATAAACGAAAATGCTAGTGAAAATACCGACATCGCTAGAAAGAAAAAAAGAGATATTGTTATATCAATATTTGCGAATGAAAAAAAATATCTTGAATTAAAAAACCGAAATCAAGGAGAAAAAGAATCCGCAAGCCAAGCATATTTTGAATCATCTCTCTCAAACCAAGAAAAAGATGTTGAAGAAGATTATGTAGGATCATACACAAAAAAAGATAGAAATAAAAAACAATACAGGAACGAAGCGGGGTTATCTTTTTTCCTAAAAAGATATTTGCGTTTTCAATTGAGATGGGATGATGGTTTAAATCAAAAAAAGATGAATAACATCAAAATATATTGTCTCCTGCTTAGACTGATAAATCCAAGAGAAGTCTCCATATCCTCTATTGAAAGGGGAGAATTGAGTCTGGATATTTTACTGATTCGGAAAGATTTCACTCTTACAGAATTGATGAAAAAAGGAATATTGATTATCGAACCCGTTCGCCTGTCTATAAAAAACGAAGGGCAATTTATTATGTATCAAACCATAGGTATTTCATTAGTTCATAAGAGTAAGCATGAAATAAATCAAAGGTACCGAGCAAAAAGCCCTGTTGATAAGAAGAATTCTGATGAATTCATTGCAAAACATCAAAAGATGGCTGGAAATAGAGAAAACAACCATTATGATTTGTTTGTTCCGGAACATATTTTATCCCCTAGACGTCGTAGAGAATTGAGAATTAGAGTTTGTTTTAATTCTAGGAATAGAAACGATCTGCCTAGAAATACAACATTTTGTAATGGAAAGAAGGTAAACAATCAAGTTTTGGATAAAAGCAAAGGATATACAAATAAACTAATTAAAATGAAATTAAAGTTCTTTCTTTGGCCTAATTATCGATTCGAAGATTTAGCTTGTATGAATCGCTATTGGTTTGATACCAATAACGGCAGTCGTTTCAGTCTGGTAAAGATACATATGTATCCGCGATTGAAAATTCGTTAATGGTACATTTCTTTTTCCTATATTTCCCGTACCATGATCTATGAAAACAAAAAAAGCACACATGCATTGTCTTACATTCCATTCTGTTACATGATTCAATGACATATCAATTAGATCTAGACACGATAAACAAAATTCTATTATTTTCATTTTAGGTCTCTATTTTTTTATCTTTTGTGAGTACAGAAAACCTTTTTTTTTTGTATACCTGGTCGAATCCTCTTTTATTTGATCAAAATTGGAATTCTTAAAAAAAATTCAGATTATTGTGTATAATAAATTAAACTGAATGGCATTATTATTATTGATCAATAAAACTACATAGCACTAAAAAGAGGGGGGGGATTTCATTTTATGGTAAAAAATTCATTCATCTCTGTTATTTCGCAAGAAGAAAAAAGGGGGTCTATTGAATTTCAAATACTCAGCCTCACCAATAGGATACGAAAACTTTCTTCACACTTGGAATTGCACAGAAAAGACTATTTATCTCAGAGAGGCCTACGTCAAATTTTGGGAAAACGCCAACGGTTGCTGTCTTATTTGTCAAAGAAAAATAGAATATGTTATAAAGAATTAATTAATCGGTTGGCTATTCGGGAATCAAAAACTCGTTAATTTGAAGAGACTTTTTGAATTATTTGATTTATTAGATCTTGAATTTTAATGAACTTATTTTCGTTTTCAGGAATTCATGAAAGAATGAATCGAGGAAAAACATATGAATATACCAGCTACAAGAAAAGACCTCATGATAGTAAATATGGGCCCCCACCACCCATCAATGCATGGTGTTCTTCGACTCATCGTTACTCTAGATGGTGAAGATGTTATTGACTGTGAACCAATATTGGGCTATTTACACCGAGGGATGGAAAAAATTGCGGAAAACCGAACAATTATACAATATCTGCCTTATGTAACACGTTGGGATTATTTAGCTACTATGTTCACAGAAGCAATAACCGTAAACGGACCGGAACAGTTGGGAAATATTCAAGTACCTAAAAGAGCCAGCTATATCAGAATAATTATGTTGGAGTTGAGTCGTATAGCTTCTCATCTGTTATGGCTCGGTCCTTTTATGGCAGATATTGGGGCACAGACGCCTTTCTTTTATATTTTCCGAGAAAGAGAATTAATATATGATCTATTCGAAGCTGCCACCGGTATGAGAATGATGCATAATTATTTTCGTATCGGAGGAGTAGCGGCTGATCTACCTTATGGCTGGATAGATAAGTGTTTGGATTTTTGCGATTATTTTTTAATAGGAATTTCGGACTATCAAAAACTTATTACACGAAATCCTATTTTTTTAGAACGAGTTGAAGGAGTAGGCGTTATTGGTACGGAGGAAGTAATAAATTGGGGTTTATCAGGACCAATGTTGCGAGCTTCCGGAATACAATGGGATCTTCGTAAAGTTGATCATTATGAGTGTTACGACGAATTTGATTGGGAAGTACAGTGGCAAAAAGAAGGAGATTCGTTAGCTCGTTATCTAGTCCGAATTGGTGAAATGACGGAATCCATAAAAATTATTCAACAGGCTCTGGAAGGAATTCCGGGGGGGCCATATGAGAATTTAGAAATCCGATACTTTGATAGAGAAAGGAATCCCCAATGGAATGATTTTGAATATAGGTTTATTAGTAAAAAAACTTCTCCTACGTTTGAATTGCCGAAACTAGAACTCTATGGGAGAGTCGAAGCCCCAAAAGGAGAATTGGGAATTTTCCTGATAGGGGATCAGAGCGGTTTTCCTTGGAGATGGAAAATTCGCCCACCCGGTTTTATCAATTTGCAAATTCTTCCTCAGTTAGTTAAAAGAATGAAATTGGCTGATATTATGACGATACTAGGTAGCATAGATATCATTATGGGAGAAGTTGATCGTTGAAATGATAATTGATACAACAGAAGTACAAGATATCAATTCTTTTTCTAGATTGGAATTTTTAAAAGAAGTCTATGGAATTATATGGGTCCTTATTCCTATTTTTACTCCAGTATTGGGCATCACGATAGGTGTATTGGTAATTGTATGGTTAGAAAGAGAAATATCCGCGGGGCTACAACAACGTATTGGACCTGAATACGCCGGTCCTTTGGGAGTTCTTCAAGCTCTAGCCGATGGGGCAAAACTTCTTTTCAAAGAAAATCTTCTTCCATCTAGAGGAGAAACTAGTTTATTCAGTATCGGACCATCCATAGCAGTCATATCAATTTTACTAAGTTATTCAGTAGTGCCTTTTGGCTATCGCCTTGTTTTAGCAGATCTCAATATCGGTGTTTTTTTATGGATTGCCATTTCAAGTATTGCTCCCATTGGACTTCTTATGTCAGGATACGGGTCAAATAATAAATATTCCTTTTTAGGTGGTCTACGAGCCGCTGCTCAATCGATTAGTTATGAAATACCATTAACTTTATGTGTGTTATCAATATCTCTACGTGTGATTCGTTGAAACAAAAATTTGTCTCTTTTCTTTCTAGGCTCTATTCTTTTCTTTCTAGGAAGGGAGCTGAATGAATTGAGTAGATATCTTCATTTGTTTATTCATTATTCGGATTGATGAACTAAATTAGATAGTTAGATGAGTGAAAGAAAACGGCTTATAAAAAAATTCGCAGTAAAAAGATTAAGTCTCATTTTCTATGTATAAAAGTTAAAGAGTTGAGCGGGAATAAACATAAGCAGAAGATACCGTTTACCCCAAGATTGGTTGATTAGTCATCCTGACTTGAAACGGGCTCAAAAGATCAACCGTATTGAGTTTTCAATATCGTTTGTATGTCTTTTCATACATGTATTACCATAACGGGCGATTGAACAAAACCGAGTGGATGGTTAGAAACACAAAGATACGCAAAGGATTAGTAATGGATATTGTGTAAATTATCCAAAAGGACATTCCTGTATAATATACAAAGATACAAAGAATACTAATTGGGGCTTTAAGTTAGTAGAAATGATCGGGCAGTACTCCCCACGATTCCGATTCAGAGTATGCTCCTATCCACTGATTAAATAAATTACTATTGGGAACGAAATAATCCTTTATTTTGTAAGCCCCCCTTTTTCCGAAATAGAAAGAAGAATAGGAACGAAAAAAAAAAGGAATACAATAGAAAAAAGAATAAAAAAGATCTTTTTTATTCTTTCTTTCCTTTTATTTCCTATATCGATAGGAATATCGATACAATTCGTGTCATAATTCATGAATTAATGTAATGTATAATTCTTTTTTTTAAGTGAAAACGTCGGGTTATTGATATTTTTACAAGGAGTATTTTATTGAAGACTTAAGTTATTACTCACCAAAGAAAAATTGAAATAATTATGGAAATTATTAAAGAAAGGAGGAGATCAATTCAGAAGTGCTTTTTTTATTTATTTTTTTATAAATTTGATTTATTTAATTGATTATTTAATTAATAATTGATTATTTAATTAATATTTAATGAAATAAATAATTCAATACAGACAGAATTCAATTGGTCTAATTCGGGACCGTACGTTTGATCTTATCGATCTTATAAACAAACATATCAAGATAAAACGGCCCGGTCCTTAGATTTATTTATGGCCCTCAAGGAGCCGTATGAGGTGAAAATCTCATGTACGGTTCTGTAATAGCGATGGGACCTGTGATGGTATCACCGACTATGATTATCTAATAGTTCAAGTACAGTTGATATAGTTGAGGCGCAATCAAAATATGGTTTTGGGGGGTGGAATTTGTGGCGTCAACCTATAGGGTTTATCATTTTTCTAATTTCTTCCCTAGCAGAATGTGAGAGATTACCTTTTGATTTACCAGAAGCGGAAGAAGAATTAGTAGCAGGTTATCAAACCGAATACTCGGGTATCAAATTTGGTTTATTTTACGTTGCTTCCTATCTAAACCTATTAGTTTCTTCATTATTTGTCACAGTTCTTTACTTGGGGGGTTGGAATATCTCTATTCCAAATATATTTGGTTCGGAACTTTTTGATTTTGAAATAAATAAACGCTATGGAATTTTTGGAGCGACAATCGGTATCTTTATTACATTAGCTAAAACTTATTTGTTCTTGTTCATTCCTATCACAACAAGATGGACTTTACCTAGGCTAAGAATGGACCAACTGTTGAATCTTGGATGGAAATTTCTTTTACCTATTTCTCTCGGGAATCTATTATTAACAACTTCTTTCCAACTCTTTTCACTGTAAAGGAATATTCTATATTCACAACTTGGCTCAAACAAGAGAAATAAACAAACATAAAAAATTATATATATATTCACGATATGTTCCCTATGGTAACTGGGTTCATGAATTATGGTCAACAAACGGTACGAGCTGCAAGGTACATTGGTCAAAGTTTCATGATTACCTTATCCCACGCAAATCGTTTACCTGTCACTATTCAATATCCTTATGAAAAACTAATCACCGCGGAGCGTTTCCGTGGTCGAATCCATTTTGAATTTGATAAATGTATTGCTTGTGAAGTATGCGTTCGTGTATGTCCTATAGATCTACCCGTCGTTGATTGGAAATTGGAAACTGATCTTCGCAAGAAACGATTGCTTAATTACAGTATCGATTTCGGAATCTGTATATTTTGTGGTAACTGCGTTGAGTATTGTCCAACAAATTGTTTATCAATGACTGAAGAATATGAACTTTCTACTTATGATCGTCACGAATTAAATTATAATCAAATTGCTTTGGGTCGTTTACCAATGTCAGTAATTGACGATTATACAATTCGAACTATTGTGAATTCGCCTCAAATAAAAAATAAGTCAATCCCTTGATTAAAGAAAAATTTCGAATTACTAAAGTTACTTTTTGATCTAAAGGAATGAGGTTTCTTTCGTTTTGTTTGGTCAATACTTATAAATCCCAAATATTCGTTGGTTGGTAAGAATCCCGTCTTAATTTGGATTGAAAAAAAAAAATTAATTATTATCCATAGACTATAGAATTATTTCGAAATAAAGTTTCGTATTCGAACTACTCTTTCAGATACAGAATCACATTAGTCCAACACTTGTACCCACATTAATTCACATCCCTTAGTATTTAATTCAATTAGGAGTTGATTATAAAAAAATTTTTCTGGTCGGGTCTCAATAAGGTCATGAAAAACATTTCGATTTGTTTATCTCTTTTTTACATATAATGGATTTGCCCGGACCAATACACGATTTTCTTTTAGTCTTTCTGGGATCAGGTCTTATATTAGGAGGTATAGGAGTAGTATTACTTCCCAACCCAATTTATTCTGCCTTTTCATTGGGGCTGGTTCTTGTTTGTATATCCTTATTCTATATTCTATTAAACTCTTATTTTGTAGCTACTGCACAACTCCTTATTTACGTGGGAGCTATAAATGTTTTAATCATATTTGCTGTAATGTTCATGAATGGTTCAGAATATTACAAAGATTTTCATCTTTGGACCGTTGGGAGTGGGGTTACTTTGCTGGTTTGTACAAGTATTTTTGTTTTACTAATGACTACTATTACAGATACGTCATGGTACGGGATTATTTGGACTACAAGATCAAACCAGATTATAGAGCAAGATTTGATAAGTAATAGTCAACAAATTGGAATTCATTTATCAACAGATTTTTTTCTTCCATTTGAATTCATTTCAATAATTCTTTTAGCCGCTTTGATAGGTGCAATTGCTGTGGCGCGCCAGTAATAAATAAATCTATAGAATTAGCAACGGCAATCCAACTGAAACTTCATTCTATGCTATCACATATATTTCTCTTCACTATATAATTCAATATTTTTGATGTATAAAATGGAAATTCTTCTATTCGATGTATTACCAATATATTTCTATGTTCCGGACTTTTTATATTCTAGCCAATTGAACCCATTGAATTGTTGTTCCTATTATATTGAAATGAATCAAAATTGAATTGATAAGGAGTTGGTCAATGATGCTCGAACATGTACTTGTTTTGAGTGCCTACTTATTTTCTATTGGTATCTATGGATTGATCACAAGCCGAAATATGGTTAGAGCTCTTATGTGTCTTGAACTGATACTGAATGCAGTTAATATAAATTTTGTAACATTTTCTGATTTTTTTGATAGTCGTCAATTAAAAGGAAATATTTTTTCAATTTTTGTTATAGCTATTGCAGCCGCTGAAGCAGCTATTGGACCAGCTATTGTTTCGTCAATTTATCGTAACAGAAAATCAACTCGTATTAATCAATCGAATTTGTTGAATAAGTAATATTCATCAAAGAAATTAGAATAGTCCTAAACTCGAATTAGCATGTATTATACATTATTATACATAATGTATGATTATGTTTGCGAAAATGTAAGAAATCAAAGTATTTTGGCTCCCTTCCACGAGTCGGTCCAGAAGGAGATTGATTTAAAAAGTTCTGGTAAATCATTGATTCATCTGGTGTCTAAATATACGATTCATTTATACGTTTACCAGATCGAAAATTTATGATGTTCAAAAAAATTATAGATCCAATGTCACATTCAGTAAAGATTTATGATACGTGTATAGGGTGTACTCAATGTGTCCGAGCCTGCCCCACGGATGTATTAGAAATGATACCTTGGGACGGGTGTAAAGCTAAGCAAATTGCTTCTGCTCCAAGAACGGAGGACTGTGTCGGTTGTAAGAGATGTGAATCCGCCTGTCCAACGGATTTCTTGAGTGTTCGAGTTTATTTATGGCATGAAACAACTCGAAGTATGGGGCTAGCTTATTAATACGTTCCAGAAAACCCTACTTGAATATATTTGATTTTTTTACTTTTACCGACAAAAACCCGCGCTCAAAATACTATATTTTTCTTTTTGAGCACGGGTTTTTCTGGTCCAAACGTATCTTGTTTTTACCACGAATTATTTTCCTTGGTTAACGATAGTTGTAGTTTTGCCAATATCCGTGGGTTCCTTAATTTTCTTTCTCCCTCATAGAGGAAATAAAGTAATTAGGTGGTATACTATTTGTATATGCATAATAGAACTCCTTCTAACAACCTATACATTTGGTTATCATTTTCAATTGGACGATCCATTAATCCAACTGACAGAGAATTATAAATGGATCCATTTTTTTTCTTTTTACTGGAGGTTGGGAATAGATGGAATTTCTATTGGACCTATTTTGCTGACAGGATTTATCACTACTTTAGCTACTTTAGCGGCTCGGCCAGTTACTCGCGATTCCCGATTATTCCATTTCCTGATGTTAGCAATGTATAGCGGTCAAATAGGATCATTTTCTTCTCAAGACCTTTTACTTTTTTTCATCATGTGGGAGTTAGAATTAATTCCGGTTTACCTACTTCTATCCATGTGGGGGGGAAAGAAACGTTTGTATTCAGCTACAAAATTTATTTTGTACACCGCAGGGGGTTCTGTTTTTTTATTAATCGGAGTTCTAGGTATTGGTTTATATAGTTCTAATGAACCAACATTCAATTTTGAAACATCAGCTAATCAATCGTATCCTGTAGCACTGGAAATTTTATTTTATATTGGATTTTTTATTGCTTTTGCTGTCAAATCGCCGATTATACCCTTACATACATGGTTACCAGACACCCACGGAGAGGCACATTATAGTACTTGTATGCTTCTAGCCGGAATCTTATTAAAAATGGGAGCGTATGGATTGGTTCGGATAAATATGGAATTATTCCCTCACGCTCATTCTATATTTTCTCCATGGTTGATCATAGTAGGCACAATTCAAATAATCTATGCAGCTTCAACGTCTCCAGGGCAACGTAATTTAAAAAAAAGAATAGCTTATTCCTCCGTATCTCATATGGGTTTCATAATTATAGGAATTGGTTCTATAAGCGATACAGGACTCAACGGGGCTATTTTACAAATAATATCTCATGGATTTATTGGCGCTGCGCTTTTTTTCTTGGCAGGAACAAGTTATGATAGAATACGTCTTGTTTATCTCGACGAAATGGGCGGAATGGCTATTGCAATTCCAAAAATATTCACGACTTTCAGTATCTTGTCGATGGCCTCTCTTGCATTACCCGGTATGAGCGGTTTTGTTGCAGAATTGATAGTATTTTTTGGACTCCTTACTAGCCAAAAATTCCTTTTAATGACAAAAATAGTAATTACTTTTGTAATGGCAATTGGAATGATATTAACTCCTATTTATTCGTTATCTATGTTACGCCAGATGTTCTATGGATACAAGCTTTTTAATGCCCCAAATTCTTATTTTTTTGATTCTGGGCCGCGAGAGTTATTTGTTTCGATCTCTATACTTATACCTGTAATAGCTATTGGTATTTATCCGGATTTCGTTTTCTCACTATCAGTTGAGAAGGTTGAAGCTATTCTATCGAATTTTTTTCGCGATAGTTTTCCTTAAGAAACCAAAAGATCAAACAGAAATCCTATGATTTTGAAAATCGTTCGTTGTAAAATGAAAAAAAAAAATGAATTGGAATTCTATTTTAACTAGAAATGTAAGCCGTTGATAATCCTTTGAATTTGAATCAAGTAATGAAAATGAAGTGATTCAGGGGGTTCTCAACGGCTTACACGAAGTTTTCTTATATATATATATGCTTACGTTGTCCTATGTTTGTATTCATCAAATCCGTTCTTCAATTCAATTCAATTAGATGTTAATGTAAATGAACCATAACTGTGGAACCCTATTCCTAATAGATTAACCCCAAAATAGCATATCCAAATTATGAGAAAGCCCATCGAGGCCACAATTGCGGAATTTAGACTTTCAAAAAATTTTCGAGTATGTAAATAAATCGCAAATATGGTCCAAGTAATAAAAGCCCAAGTCTCTTTTGGATCCCAATTCCAATATGACCCCCATGCTTCATTAGCCCACACCGCTCCCGAAAGAATACCTATGGTTAAAAAGATAAACCCTAGGCTAATAATACGATAACTCCAAAGATCCAATTGTTGAATTAATTGAGATCTGTAATAATTCCTAGAAGAAAGAAACGAAGTGCTTCGTAAAACACCGGTTCTTTCGCTCACGTAGTGAATCTTTCCGAAGGAAAATGGTTCATTTATGAAGTTGTTGCTTTTACTAAAAATCCTTATGAATTTTCGAAATGTAATGACTAGAAGAGCTAGTGATAATAATGATCCGCACAAAAGGGCCGCATAGCTTAAGACCATCATACTTACGTGCATCATTAACCAATGGGATTGAAGAGCGGGGACTAATATTGCAGATTGATGCGTTTCAGTTAAAAGACCCGAAGTAGCAAAACCTTGGGTAACAATAGCACTTGGGGCGGTTATTGCGTTTAAATTGAAACGGTTTTTTTTTTTATTCAAGTAGGGAACCAGATGAATAATGGAGAAACTCCATGAAAGAAAGATTAATGATTCATATAAATCACTTAATGGTAAATGTCCCAAATAAATACAACGGGTAACTAATAATCCTGTTATACAGAAAAAAGTCACTAGCATGCCTTTTTCGGACGAATCAGATAGTCCTACGATTTCATCGACTAATAAGGTTACTAAATGCACTGTAATTACAATTGAAATGACCGAAAAGGATATATGAGTTAATATATGCTCTAAAGTTGAAAATATCATAATTTTTTCATTTTTAAATTAAAAACAAGGAAGGTCTTTCAATTATAGTAATTGAAATTGGGAATTGGATTCATTATTCATTATAGGACTTCGTTTTAATAGGACTTACTCTTTTAGTTTCGAAAATGCCATGCCGCCACTCGGACTCGAACCGAGATGCTCTAGCACTGCTTCCTAAGAGCAGCGTGTCTACCGATTTCACCATAGCGGCTTGCTCGAAACCATACTAACCCGTTTTTATTCAATCGTCGAGATTGAAGTAAGCAATTCAATGCAATATCTTTTAGGAAACTTTTAAATTGATGAATCAAAACTTGTTTAAAAATTAGGGATTTGAATGTACCAATTTAAGTAATAATCTTTATTTTTTATTAGGATGTCGATTTTATTTAATTTAACACCAGGGTTTTTCCTAATTTATTTGTTTATGCTCTACTAAAAAGGAACTGTTGTATCCAGATAGTTCTGACTTCAATCGAGAGATAAAACTCAAAAAAGTTCTTTCTAATTGGCATTTTTTAACGATTCATTTCTCGTTTAATTTATCTGATTTTATGAATAAAAAAAGGATCCCTGAAGAAAAAAGAGTGTTTTATATATTACAATTTTAGCGATACACCCAATAGATTTATGTAAATATTTGCATAGCTTTACATCAATCGTCGGGGTTTTAATTGTGTCGAGAATTTGCGTTAAGATTTTTAGCAAATCAATTAAAAATTGTTAGGTATTGGGCCAAACATACACGTATATCATATAATAAAAATTAGAAATTTATAGCATAATTGTACCGTTCATTACTTCAACATTCAACAAAATTTTTTCATTTTTTTAATTAAGATATATCGTGATTGATTCTCCAGTGGAAGCATAAGATCAAAAAATATTCCTTAAAACCGGCACGGTCTTTGTATAATCACCGAAAAAAGGGAACGGGGTTTTTAATTGGATGAAAAATTAGGAATATATGGTGATATGAATTTAGAGAAATAATGGTTTAGAAAAAGATAAAACACATTTTAAACTAAATCAATTAGTTTTAATGATCGATTAATTTTGACTAAAAATCTTCTACCTGCTCTTCTCTTCTATATTCTCTAGTAATCGAAATATATTCTAATATATAGTGTAAAATAATATAAATAACAAAGACAAAACTTTGTTATTATCGAATTATAAAAAATAGATGGGGAAAAAAGAATCCCCATCCTAAAAATGATAAAACATACTAAAATGAAAGGCGAAACCTTGCGTTTATTCTTTTTTCAAACAAAAAAAACTACTTTTAGGATTCAGTAGACAAAAAATTTTTATTCTATTATATAAGAATAAGATAAGAATAAGAGCAAAATAACTTCAATTTACTATGTATATTAATAGTATATTAATATTGATCGGATCAAAACATTAAAGAATCGAAATTCTTCCTTTTATTTCTATTATTTTTTTTTTATTTGCTATTATTTCTTTTTATATAGTTTTATTATTAGAAAGTCATAATCGAAATAAATTCTTATTTTTATTATCAATTTGAGAAATTATCCAATTTTTCGAACTTATAAAAATAAAATTTAAAAATACATTCTAAACATTATAAAAAACTTCAAATTAGAAACAAACTAAACTAGACTCTTTTTCGAACCGGACCAATTCTGATTTTTCCAACCTTTGATTATTTATTTGTCGCACAAAAAAAACTTTTTGAACTCCTCGTAGAAAGAGACTTCGCTAACGAAAAAGCTTTCAATGCTACCCAATATCCCTTCCTTTTCCAAATATTTTTACGAATTCGTTTTTTTGATATAGAGGTGCGTTTTTTTGGAACTGCCATTAAAGAATTCTAATAAGTTATTCATTGCTATAGTTGGATGTCAAAGACATCTATTGTTCCAAATCAATTGCTCTTTACTATTAATTATAATTATCTATCTCTTTTTTTCGAGATTGTATTCCCTTGATAAAAATATGGATATAGAAAAATCGCATAAAATTTTACGTTATTCTTTAAAAAGAATTTTTTTATTTTTCTATTATGAATTGGTCAAATTCGAGAAAAGAGTACATCTAATTTTCTTTTTAAAATTGGAATGAGACTAGTAGTTAATCTGTTAAAAGATACAGGATAGATTCGTTTATAAAAAAAAAAAAAAAAACTTTTTTTATTATTTATTAACCGACTCCTTTCAAAAGAAATAAGAGCCGATGAATCAGAAACAATTAATTAAGATTAAGAGAAAATATTTTTTTTATGGAATATACATATCAATACTCATGGATCATACCTTTCATTCCCCTTCCAACCCCCTTGTTAGTAGGAGTAGGACTTCTACTTTTTCCGACGGCACTAAAAAAACTCCGCCGTATATGGGTTTTTGCTAGTGTTTTACTGTTAAGTATAGTTATGGTTTTTTCAGCTCATATATTTATTCAACAAATAAACAATAGGTCTATCTATCTATATGGATGGTCTTGGACCATCAATAATGATTTTTCTTTAGAATTTGGCTATTTAATTGATCCCCTTACTTCTCTTATGTTAATATTAATCACTACTGTTGGAATTATGGTTCTTATTTATAGTGATAATTATATGGCTCATGATCGGGGATATTTGAGGTTTTTTGCTTATATGAGTTTTTCTAATACTTCAATGTTAGGATTAGTTACTAGTTCAAATTTGATACAAATTTATTTTTTTTGGGAATTGGTTGGAATGTGTTCTTATCTATTAATAGGCTTTTGGTTCACACGACCTATTGCGGCGAATGCTTGTCAAAAAGCGTTTGTAACTAACCGCGTAGGGGATTTTGGTTTATTATTAGGAATTTTAGGTTTTTATTGGATAACGGGTAGTTTCGAATTTCGGGATTTGTTTGAAATATTCAATAACGTGGTTTATAATAATGAAGTTAATTTTTTATTTGTTACTTTGTGTGCCTTTCTATTATTTGCCGGTGCAATTGCTAAATCTGCCCAATTTCCCCTTCATGTATGGTTACCCGATGCTATGGAAGGACCTACCCCTATTTCGGCTCTTATACACGCTGCTACTATGGTAGCAGCGGGAATTTTTCTTGTAGCTCGACTTCTTCCGCTTTTCATAGTTATACCTTTCATAATGAATCTAATAGCTTTGATTGGTATAATAACATTACTTTTAGGAGCCACTTTTGCTCTTGTTCAAAAAGATATTAAGAAAGGTCTAGCTTATTCTACAATGTCTCAATTGGGTTATATGATGTTGGCTCTAGGTATGGGGTCTTATCGAGCTGCTTTATTTCATTTGATTACTCATGCTTATTCGAAAGCATTATTATTTTTAGGGTCTGGATCAATTATTCATTCAATGGAAACTATTGTTGGCTATTCTCCAGATAAAAGTCAGAATATGGTTCTTATGGGCGGTTTAAGAAAACATGTACCAATTACAAAAACTGCGTTTTTATTAGGTACACTTTCTCTTTGTGGTATTCCACCCCTTGCCTGTTTTTGGTCCAAAGATGAAATTCTTAATGATAGTTGGTTATATTCACCAATTTTTTCAATAATCGCTTGGTCCACAGCAGGATTAACTGCATTTTATATGTTTCGGATCTATTTACTTACTTTTGAAGGACACTTAAATGTTCATTTTCAAACTTACAGCGGCAAAAAAAAAAGGCCGTTCTATTCAATATCTCTATGGGGTAAAGAAGGGACAAAAGTTATTACAAAAAAAAATGGCTTATTAGCTTTATTAACAATGAATAATAATCAAAGGACTTCTTTTTTTTGTAAAAAGACATATCGAATCGATAGTAATGTAACAAGCATGACGCAGCCTTTTAGTACTATTATTCGTTTTGGTACTAAGAACACTTTCTCATATCCTCACGAGTCGGACAATACTATGCTATTTCCTATGCTTGTATTAGTTTTATTTACTTTGTTCATTGGAGTAATAGGAATTCCTCTCTTCAATCAATTCAATCAAGAGGGAGGGGATTTGGATATATTATCAAAATTGTTAACCCCGGCTATAAACCTTTTACATCAAAATCAAAAAAATTCTGTGGATTGGTATGAATTTATAACAAACGCAACCTTTTCAGTCAGTATCGCTTTTTTCGGAATACTTATAGCGTCTTTTTTATATAAGCCGGCTTATTCATCTTTACAAAATTTGAATTTCTTTAATTCTCTTGTTAAAAGGATTCCGAAAAAAACAAACATTTGGGGAGATAAACTACTAAATGTGATATATGATTGGTCATATAATCGTGGTTACATAGATCTTTTTTATGCAATATCCTTAACTCGGGGTATAAGAGGTTTGGCTCAACTAACTCATTTTTTTGATAAACGAGTAATTGATGGAATTACGAATGGGGTCGGTATTGTGAGTTTTTTCCTAGGAGAAGGTATCAAATATGTAGGGAGTGGTCGAATTTCTTCCTATCTATTAGTGTATATATCATATGTATTAATCTTTTTATTAATTTACTATTAATTAATATTAATAATATAATTATAATTTAAACCAAAGTCGATTTTTTTCTTGAAATTTTTCTAACTTCGAATTTTCTTGATTTCCATCCACATCCAGATAATAAGTTTCATAAACGGGTCTATTTTTATAGCGTGTCTCTTTAAAGTGGAATTCATCCTTTGTTTT